CTCGAATGGTTACCATGAGTATTTCTTACTTCGTTTTTGAAAAAAAAAAAAAAAATAAAACCTAGAGCAGAAGGACTAATCAGTTATTGCCCCCAACATGCCAATATTGGCACGGATCGTACGTAAATGTAACTCGTTGTTCAAACAACTGCTCAGAGTGCCTAGAGCCCCTTGTAATGCTTGTTGGAAAACCCGTTGTCGGACTTGATTAAGTGCCTTTTGTTGTTCAAAAAGAATAGTTTCGTTTTTGTAATTTTCTAATTGTTTCAAAGCCTTTGCGGTGGAATTAAGAAAATTCAATTTTTCTCGCTCTATCTCAGAGTATCCATTGACTCGAAACTGCTCGGCCTCCATTTCTATTTTTCGTAAGCGAGTCCGGGCCTTTTCTAGCTGTTCAACGGCCCCCTCACGCAGTTCTTCTGAATTTCGAATAGTATTCAAGATTCTCTGTTTTCGATTATCTAATAAATCACTTAATGAAAGTAGATTCTCTTTCCATTCATTTAAAAACTTCCATGATCCCTTCCCGAACCAAACATGAATCTTTCGATTCATTTGGCTCTCCTGCTCAATTACTTATGCAAAATTCCCCATATCTTTTTTTGAATGTAATGAGCCTATCCTCTATTCTCTCTTAATATTCCAAATCAAAATATCAAAACCAATCACTAATACAAAACCAAAAAAGTCGGAGGACTCTTCTGACCAAACACAAAAACTATGTAATTGTCAGCAAAGTTGTTTTTTTTTTTCAAATCCAAAAAAGATTTTATTTCTTTATACACAATACATAGGTCGTCGATTCAGCATTGGATAAAAAACGGGGATTTAATCCCAATTTTTATAATAAGTGGTTAAAAAAATTTTATCCATATGAGTGTTCTATATTGATAAATTATTCATTTTGAAAGACTCTCTATATTCAATTAATATAATGGTAGAAAGAGTACCATGCTGCGTCTGGACTTCAAACGATTTAGCTTTAACCATAGTGAATGGTCCCATAGTTTTGGTTGATAGAGAATCAAAGTGGATTTACCAACGAATCACGAAATGCTATGGTTCTTGCATATGATTTATTTATTCAGAAGTCATTCGTGAGATCATGTACCTCTCTTTCCTAGTTATAACAGAAAAAGTACAGCTGGTTGGGTCCAGCCTATTCTTGAAATAAACAACTCGCACGCACTCCCTTTCCAAAAAAGACCAATACCCCAAGCACTACACTTAGATTTATTAGATTTGTTGCTAAAATATCGGTATTAAACCCGAAACTCCCGGCGGACGGCCAGTGGCCCAAATAAACGAAAGAATCGGTTACATTTTTCATATGATCTCCTCTTATAGATAGACTAAAAAAAAGAACAGAATTCTTTTTGTATCTCCCTGCCACCCCTTATTTATATTTATAAATATATATAAATTTAAATTTTAATAGAAATTTTTCTGTTTATAAATTATATAAAAAAAGAAAGTCAAAAAATATTCGATTTATAATATAAAAGGCGAATTACCCCCTTTATTGAAACCCTTCCTAAAAAACCTAAAAGGGGGTTCCTTGGACTACAAACGGGAAGGATGAAAGCAAGTAGGTATACTAATTCCTCATCCGCAAATCAGCCCTTCCCGTGGGTTATTTTCTCAACGAATAGGTAATTGTAGAAGGGAAATCTTGATATAATTCGAAAAAGCAAATGACAGGTTCAAGGCAATAAAATATGCAAAAATTGGCTTTTTCTTATTTATAAGATTCAATTTATAAGATTAAACAAAAGGATTCGCAAATAAAAGTGCTAATGCTACAACCAGGCCATAAATTGTTAAAGCTTCCATAAAAGCTAGACTAAGCAATAAAGTACCTCGGATTTTTCCCTCCGCCTCGGGCTGTCTCGCGATACCTTCTACAGCTTGGCCCGCAGCAGTACCTTGACCAACTCCAGGTCCAATAGAAGCAAGCCCTACAGCCAATCCAGCAGCAATAACAGAAGCGGCAGAAATCAGTGGATTCATGATAAGTTCCTCATACAAAAAAAATAAATGGTTAATAATACAGTCAGCCAATGAATTCTAACTTAATTATTCCATCGCTACAATTCATCCAGGCGAAGTAACTACAAACTTCAAATTGAAGTAATAATCTTATCCAAGTATCAAAACTACTTTACTTCGATATCTCTTTTTTAATTCTTATCGACAAAGTCTTTGCGAATCCATACGACTTCCGTCCGTCCATTTCTTTGTTCCGAACCATTCTTTGAATTCTTTGATCTTTTTCTTAATTTCATCTGTTTATTCATTCAACTCACAGTCCCAGAGGATACGCAAGGACTTATATTAGAATATCCATCGAAAGTTCTAGTAGTAGGGCAAATTAAATATATCTTTAGTTCATATAGAACTAGTCAATATCGAATATTACATATACATGTCTTTCTTCCATAACGTAAACCAATTCTTCATTCATCTTAGATTCAATCGGATTCGAGACTCATGCGTCGAAACAAGTTGACTTATAGCATATCGACTTATTTACATATAATATACCTAGTATAAATATAATTCTGTAGAGAATGGTATGATATAAATGTACCAACCATAAATTTAAGGAAAAAGCGCTTTTAGATCTCTTTTCCCCCCTTTTTTTCAATTCTCTACTCTAATATCAATATCGTATTTTGGTTTTGGATATTACTCTAGATTGTATATAGTGAGTTGTATATTTAGATTTCCTAATTAGATTCGATTTTTTTGAACCGCGCATACGTGGCCTTGGGATAAGATAAAAAAAGAATATTTCAAAAACTAGTCAATGATGGCCCTCCATGGATTCACCTATATAAGCCGCGGCTAAAGTTGCAAAAATCAGAGCTTGAATACCACTTGTAAATAATCCAAGGAACATGACAGGTATAGGAACCACTAAAGGTACTAAAGAAACAAGAACAACAACTACTAATTCATCAGCTAATATATTTCCGAAAAGTCGAAAACTAAGCGATAAAGGCTTTGTGAAATCTTCTAAGATGTTAATGGGTAAAAGGATTGGGGTTGGTTGAATATATTTCCCGAAATAACCTAATCCCTTTTTGCTAAGACCCGCATAGAAATATGCCACTGACGTGAGTAAAGCCAAAGCAACAGTAGTATTAATATCGTTCGTGGGGGCGGCTAACTCCCCATGAGGTAATTGTATGATTTTCCAAGGTAAAAGCGCTCCTGACCAATTTGAAACAAAAATAAATAGAAACATAGTTCCAATAAAAGGAACCCAGGGGCCATATTCTTCTCCAATTTGAGTTTTACTCACATCTCGAATGAATTCAAGTACATATTCGAAGAAATTCTGACCGCCGGTCGGAATAGTTTGTGGGTTCCGAACAGCTAGAGTAGCTGAACCTAATAAGATAGTAATTACAATCCAAGAAGTAATAAGTACTTGGCCGTGGACTTGGAAACCTCCTATTTTCCAATAGAAATGTTGGCCTACTTCAACACCAGAAATATCGTATAACACATTTAGTGTGTTGATGGAACAGGATAGAACATTCATATTACCCTCTGACAAAAATATAGCTTTCAATAAAATTATTTTGATTCAACCATCTCTTTCTCTACGTGACTACTTGAACCCCGCATCTTTATTTGGAATACCAATTCCACTCTTTAATAACAACCAATCACATAATATCCCCAGTTTTTTATCTCTTTTTTTAAATTCAGAAATAGTATTTGAGATTCAGAAATAGTAACCGATTCCATAAATATATGAAATTTCCAAAGTAAATTAAGTTATTTATCTTATTATTAATTATTAATATTAATAATTATGGATTTATTATATAGCTAGAACGCCCTTCACAAATTGCGAATACTAATTTGTTAAGAATTAATCGGATTGAAGATATAGCATCATCATTGGCTGGAATCGAAATATCTGCAAGATCGGGGTCACAGTTTGTATCGATTAAACAAATTGTTGGAATTCCCAAAGTGATACATTCTCGAAGGGCTGTATATTCTTCGTGTTGATCAACGATGATTACAATATCTGGTAACCCCGTCATATATTTAATCCCGCCTAGATATGTTTGCAAGTGAGATAATTGTCTTTTCAACATGGCCGTATCTCTTTTCGGCAGACGATTGAGTCTCCCTGTTTTTTGTTCTGTTCTCAAGTCTCTAAACTTATGAAGTCTCGTTTCTGTAGTAGACCAATTCGTTAACATACCGCCGAGCCATTTTTTATTAACATAATGACACCGAGCCCTTAGTGCAGCCCATGCTACTAGGTCCGCTGCTTTGTTTTTAGTACCAACGATTAAGAATTGTTTTCCCCTACTTGCTGCATCAAAAACCAAATCACAAGCTTCTGATAAAAAACGAGCAGTTCTAGTAAGATTTATAATATGAATACCTTTACGCTTTGCAGAGATATAAGGGGCCATTTTAGGATTCCATTTCCTAGTACCATGTCCAAAATGAACTCCGGCCTTCATCATATCTTCCAAATTTATGTTCCAATATCTTTTTGTCATTTCTCCCCACACCCCCTCGTTTTTTTTTGAAAAAAAAAAAAGAGACGAAGGTATCCTAAAATAAATAAATGTTCCGATGGAACCTTTTCTTCTACCGTAAATTAGCCGTAGATACACGACCTAAGCCATTACATTATTCCTTTCTATTCGTTATTTCTTTTTTTTTACTATTAGTAAATGAAATCAAATCTTTTAAATCTTTAAAATAAAAAGATGAATCCACTTTTAGGAATCATTCAATCCTATATCCTATCCTATACTATAAATGATTGGTCTGGTATATCATGGAAATTCTTTGTTAAGGCAAGAATCAAAAAATTTTCTGTGGTGGAACAAAATATCTCTAATTTCTCCCTCAAAGAGATTCTTTTTTTTGGTTTCCAAGGAAATGTTGTTATGTTGTCTCGAAGAGTGCACCAATCCCTCGAATCCGGTACCAACGGGTATCATCCCCCCCAGAACAAC